TGTTCAAACAGGTATAGGTCAACTAAAAGGTATTCCCATAGCAATTGGGGTTATGGATTTTCAGTTCATGGGGGGCAGTATGGGATGCGTAGTAGGCGAGAAAATCACCCGTTTGATCGAGTATGCTACTAATAGATCTCTACCTGTTATTATAGTGTGTGCTTCTGGGGGAGCCCGCATGCAAGAAGGAAGTTTGAGCTTGATGCAAATGGCTAAAATTTCTTCCGCTTTACATAATTATCAATCAACTAAAAAGTCATTCTATGTATCAATCCTTACATCTCCTACAACCGGTGGAGTGACAGCTAGTTTTGGTATGTTGGGAGACATTATTATTGTGGAACCCGAGGCCTACATTGCATTTGCAGGTAAAAGAGTAATTGAACAAACATTGAATAAGACAATACCTGATGGTTCACAAACGGCTGAGTATTTATTCCATAAGGGCTTATTCGACCCAATCGTACCACGTAATCCTTTACAAGACGTTCTGAGTGAGTTATTTCAGCTACACGGTTTCTTTCCCTTGAATAAAAATTCGATCAAGTAGATCATTAAATTATTCAAATAAGTTATTTTCTTTGGAGCGAACAAGTATTGAGTTTATCGGAATCAATAAATAATAAGAACTAAGAATGGGGTTTTACTTGAGGGCATAAGATCTAATTGTAGAAAGGATCAGAAGTTGCGGATAATTATTCTAATAATTTTATTATTATTTTTCCTCCAGATCCATTTTTTTTTTCTACCTATATTCATGATTATTAATCAGGAAGTCTCCATCAACAGGATAAAAGAGTTAATTATAATTATTCACTCCGCGAACTTAGGAAAATAAAAAATCAAAAGAATTTCATGTTCCCTTCTTATATATTCTATATTCTTATATATTCTATAGATATAAGAATATAGAATAATTCAAATATAAAAAATAATAGAACAGAAATCTCGATCTTGCCTATTCCTATATCTCCTGGGAACTCCCGTTCTTTATTAGAAATTAGAATTCAATTATAAGATAAGGACAAAAGAACAAGAATAATAAAGTGGGTTGGCATATATATATTTTATGTATAAAGGTGAATAGTTACACTTATTTAGTTCTCCATTCCTTGCACTTATTATTATATACTTATAATACTTATAATAGATTAATAGATATACTTATCAACTTATCATAAGATATCTTTATAACAGGTACAAATATTAAATCGAGGTATCCATTCTATGACAACTTTCAATTTACCCTCTATTTTTGTGCCTTTAGTAGGCCTAGTATTTCCGGCAATTTCAATGGCTTCTTTATCTCTTCATGTTCAAAAAAACAAGATTGTTTAGATCCGATGGGACCAAATCTCATCACTTTTTTTTTTCAAGACTTGGATCATAATAGAGATATCTATTTAGTTTAGTGGAATATGGTACAACACGTGGCCGCTTCCGACCACAAATGAAAGAGCTGTTATGCACGCGGAAACATGACATGATATATGGATCGGATAAATGCATTCATTTTTTTAATATAGATCAGCGGATGTCTGAAATGGAAAGTCAATGTATCTATATGTATGTAGATATCCATAGTGGGATCATATGAAGGGAATGTTATTTTTTGATATCTAACCGATTCGATGAATTATTCCTAATGGTTCACATCATAATAGTGCTAGTTGATGAGAGTTACTTTGGGAACAAAAAAATGGAAAGTCAAATTCATTTTGATTTGGGTTATTCTCTCAATTCCCATAAAATGCAACTGGATTTACTATGAACTGGCGATCAGAACGTATATGGATAGAACTTATAACGGGGTCTCGAAAAACAAGTAATTTCTGCTGGGCCTGTATCCTTTTTTTAGGTTCACTAGGATTCTTATTGGTTGGAACTTCTAGTTATCTTGGTAGGAATCTGATATCCTTATTTCCGTCTCAGCAAATCGTTTTTTTTCCACAAGGGATCGTGATGTCTTTCTATGGGATCGCAGGTCTGTTCATTAGCTCCTATTTGTGGTGCACAATTTCGTGGAATGTGGGTAGTGGTTATGATCGATTCGATAGAAAAGAAGGAATAGTGTGTATTTTTCGTTGGGGATTCCCTGGAATAAATCGTCGCATCTTCCTTCGATTCCTTATGAGAGATATCCAGTCGATTCGAATAGAGGTTAAAGAGGGTCTTTCTCCTCGTCGTGTCCTTTATATGGAAATCAGAGGCCAGGGGGCCATTCCCTTGACTCGTACTGATGATAATTTGACTCCACGAGCAATTGAACAAAAAGCTGCTGAATCGGCCTATTTCTTGCGCGTACCAATTGAAGTATTTTGAAATGAACTGAAGAATGAATACTTTCTCAGCATTGGGGAAGGACCTCAGGAATCCTCTTTTTTATATAACTTAACTGAAGTCTTTTCAGAATGCCTATTCGAGCAAAAGCAGACGTATATGGAACAAGCAGAAAACGAAGTGGTTTTTTCCACCAAAACTTTTTTTTATGCGTATGGAAATCACTCAATTTTTTCTTCATACTAGTAACAAGTCTACTAAGTATGGATTCATCACATATATCAGAACAGTTCAGAATACAGAATTCATCTTTTTGGGTCCAATATTTTGAATTGATATGTTAGATATAGCTGGATCATATCTTATAAATTACTTCTCTTTTATTTTGTCAATTGATGTTTCTTTTCATCCTTTCTTTTGCTCTTTGATAATCAAACGATTTGATCTCTTATAACTATAACCATCCAATTTCTCTCTTTTTTTGCCACTTGTTTTTGATTTCATCACATCAATATTTTTCATAAGTTTCCCCCAATTATTCCTGAAATTTTTCCTGGGCTATGGTATGGGTAGCCGGCGAAACTTTTCGAAAAAATGGATCTAAGTCTAAGTAAGGGGGTTCTTTCGTCTTGAAATCCGAATAATATTCATTACTTGAAGTGTCTCTTTTGGGCATTCATCGAAAGGATGCAGTTACTTTGAATTTGAACAATTGAGATATCTGGAAACAATATTTTATTATTTCTTCATTCGAAGCGGATCCTTATTCTATTTCTAGATTCAAATCCAAGGACTAACCAATTAATTACAAATAAAAAAAACACACACAGGGAATAGATCCACAGGTTCGATACCTTGTTTGTTATAGAACTCATGCTTCATAGAAATATCAGATCGGATAGAGTCGATGAATAAGGTGGGTCCATTTACTATTTACAGATTCAAAATGCCAAAAAATAAAGCATTCACCCTCCTCCGATATCTTGCATCTATAGTATTTTTGCCCTGGTGGATCTCTCTCTCATTTAATAAAAGTCTGGAATCTTGGGTTACTAATTGGTGGAATACTAGGCAATCCGAAACTTTTTTGACTTATATTCAAGAAAAGAACGTTCTAGAAAAATTCATAGAATTAGAAGAACTATTCCTTTTGGACGAAATGATAAAGGAGTACCCGGAGACACATATACAAAAGCTTGGTATAGGAATCCACACAGAAACGATAGAATTGGTCAAGATGCATAATGAAGGTCATATCCATACCATTTTGCACTTCTCGACAAATATAATCTGTTTCGCTATTCTAAGTGGTTATTCTATTCTGGGTAATGAAGAACTTGTCATTCTTAATTCTTGGGTTCGGGAATTCCTCTATAACTTAAGCGACACAATAAAAGCTTTTTCTATTCTTTTATTAACTGATTTATGTATCGGATTCCACTCGCCCCATGGTTGGGAACTAATGATTGGCTATGTCTACAAAGATTTTGGATTTGCTCATAACGATCAAATTATATCTGGTCTTGTTTCCACTTTTCCAGTCATTCTAGATACAATTTTTAAATATTGGATCTTCCTTTATTTAAATCGTGTATCTCCGTCACTTGTAGTGATTTATCATTCAATGAATGACTAAAAAAGATTCATTGATATTAATCCAATCATAATGTTTGTTACTTCGTACATAAACAAAACATTCACAATCTTACTCATTAGATTTCTATTTCTACCCACCCAAGGGATTCTTCCTGTATTCCAGTAAAATTATTCCAGTACAATAGCAGAATCGTGGATAGGGAACTATACTATACTAGTAACCTACCTAATTTATTGTAGAAATTTTCGGGATCAATGATTGGACCATGCAAAATAGCAATACCTTTTCTTGGATAAAGGAACAGATGACTCGATCCATTTCCGTATCGATCATGATATATGTTGTAATAACTCGGACACCCATTTCACATGCATATCCCATTTTTGCACAACAGGGTTATGAAAATCCACGAGAAGCGACTGGGCGTATTGTATGTGCCAATTGCCATTTAGCTAATAAGCCCGTGGATATTGAGGTTCCACAAGCGGTACTTCCCGATACTGTATTTGAAGCAGTTGTTAGAATCCCTTATGATATGCAACTGAAACAAGTTCTTGCTAATGGTAAAAAGGGGGCGTTGAATGTGGGGGCTGTTCTTATTTTACCTGAGGGATTCGAATTAGCTCCCCCCGATCGTATTTCTCCCGAGATGAAAGAAAAGATGGGCAATCTGTCTTTTCAGAGTTATCGCCCCACTAAAAAAAATATTCTTGTGATAGGTCCTGTTCCCGGTCAGAAATATAGTGAAATCACCTTTCCTATTCTTTCCCCGGACCCCGCTACTAAGAAGGACGTTCACTTCTTAAAATATCCTATATACGTAGGTGGGAACAGGGGAAGGGGTCAGATTTATCCCGATGGTAGCAAGAGTAACAATACAGTCTATAATGCTACAGCAGCGGGTATAGTAAGCAAAATCATACGTAAAGAAAAGGGGGGATATGAAATAACCATAGCGGATGCATCGGATCGACGCCAAGTGGTTGATATTATACCTCCAGGCCCAGAACTTCTTGTTTCAGAGGGTGAATCCATCAAGCTTGATCAACCATTAACGAGTAATCCCAATGTGGGTGGATTTGGTCAGGGAGATGCAGAAATAGTACTTCAAGATCCATTACGT